GGTAAGGATTAGATCAAATAGGAAATAGGGGTATGTGATAGATAGTGATCTATCTTGATTCCATATTTTTATGCCTTTCTTTTACTTATGAAGGGCAACAAAAGAAACAATAGGTTTTATTATCCTACATGTTCCATTAGTAACACTCCCTTGATACTTTCCAAGGGTGTCACTGCCCCTTTTTATTTCGCTTGTATTTAATGTTTCCCGATTCTACTAGAGATCATATAAGAACTTGTTATAAGTGGATTTATTGGATTGGTTCATCAATAGTGTTGGGTCAGAATACCCCCTTTTTTTGACTCTGCGCCATTGATTCCACTATTATTAGTGAGCAATAATGGAATAATTCCTTCATATTCATAGAGATAGGGGACATAATTCACATGGATATAGTAAGTCTCGCTTGGGCTGCTTTAATGGTAGTCTTTACATTTTCGCTTTCACTCGTAGTATGGGGAAGAAGTGGACTCTAAGGGTACTACTAATTGAGTTGAGGAATCAAACTGTATTAATTGTTTTATAGATCATTCTGTAAAGCGTTTTTAACTATTTTTTAACTATTTAATTTTCAATTTTATATTAATTTAATTAATATAAAATTGAAATAAAAATATCTTTATTTCGAAATTTCCATTGGATTCTGGTGGAGTAATGTATTATATGAATAATACTCTTTCAATCAAAGAGATATTTCAATGATTCCCATGTTCGTATTTCGAAAGTAAAAGGGATACGGATGATAGGAAATTTCTTCCAACCGAATTCTTCCTAAACTTTCTATTTCGATGAACCGGTTCTTACCAGAATTATATATGGACAATGAGAAACAACGGACGCCTTTTTATTTGTTTTATTTGTTTCTCTCTTTACTTTACTTTTACTGTTCAAAGAGAAAGTAGTTCTGTTATTAAGTGGATACGCACTTTCTATGGGAAACAACATAGACATAGTGATTGTCCAACGAGAGACTACGCATAATAAGATCTTGCCTTGGGCAAGTCACATATTGCGCACTTACCACTTGTTTTATTATTTTAGCAATTTGATTTATGCTTTATCGATTCGTTTCATATCATGGTTCAAGCGTTAAAAATAGGTGGGGTTTACTACTCCTTTTCGAAATCTGAAGAAGCGCCCGTAGAATTCCTTGAATCATCTGTCAACGGCTCAATCACATATATGTAATTGATATCTACATATATGAATCTGAAGATACATATTTTCGATTTTTAGATTGATCTATATTAAGCCTCTATCTTTATACAGTACAACTTTATACACTACAATAACACTAATAAATAGTATGGTAGAAAGAAATATATGAATCTTTCTACCATACTATCGGATCTCATAGAATACTGCTGATTCTAGTCCGTTCATTTCATTTAAGACGCGAAATTAGAATCCTTTTGATTTTATTTCTTCAATCATTGATAAGAACAAAAGATTAAAGTTTCATTCAAATTAATCATTTTGACTTTGACTGATTGTTTTTACGTATATGATAAGTAAAAAAGCAGTAGGAACTAGAATGAACAGTGCAGTAGCAATAAATGCGAGAATATTTACTTCCATAATCCGTTTTTTTTTACTTCGCAATAACTCGGGATTTAATCCCATAGAGATGATAAATCTTTCGCCTGTAAATTCAATGGGATGAATTACATCTCGATGATATTGAATCGGATCAATATCATGAATAACAATATTTGAGCTATCAAATCGATTCATCGTCGAGAATTGAATAGTATAACATAGGAAGATCTTTTATCCATACCGAATACAAAATTGGATTCCCGATCCAATCAAGAATTCCTTTATTTATCATTCTTTTCCATTCTTTCTTTTCTATAACCTACCGCCTTCCTTGTACAATCATCTGATGAAGTATCATCAGACCGCTTTTCCACTTCCATTGGTTACAAACCCAAACAAAACAAACAATAGAAGTGAAATGGAAAAAAGGACGGAGTTAAGTTCTAAACTCCGTTTTTTTAATGATCTAATTTTCTTGGAAGACAAAGAAGTGTGATAAAGACGAGTCCGGGTATAAAAAATCTAATATTCCATCAAATTAAATTCACTATTTTAGAGTTTGTTCTTTCTTCGATGGGACCCTTACCTTAGGAAAGAAAAAATATTATTCATTCCTTTGCTAAGAGGGGCAGGATCTTTGTTTGATCTTTCTTTTATTAATATCTTCTTTCCTTTATTAATATCTTCTTTCCTTTATTAATATCTTCTTTCCTTGGCTTGGATTAGGACTGGGACGCATATATCAAAAGTTCAGTGTGCAATTTGAATGAGATAAATTGTTTCAAATTCAAATTAGGTTACACACAATCGGAACCAGCAAAAGAGATACTGATAAAGTATTCTATCAGGGTAACTATGTTAAATTCATTTTGTAGCGTACAAGAAAGGAATTCCATTTGTGTATGTGTTCCCAGGAAACATAGGGTATTCTATACCATTACACGGATCGGGAGCAATCGAAAAAGTCCGACCCAGTGCGGTATCTCTTGGAATTCTGAATATGATGCTACGAATAATTACTAATCCACATATGCTTCTCTCCCATCAATCGGTACTAGTTGAAGGAATGGAAATTCCCGGATTTGTTTGATGAGAAATGCGAAACGAAAAAAAAAAAAAAAGAAATAAGGATCTCCGTTGGGAATGAAATTCTGCCCCTTGTCCCCATTTTCACAGAAAATGGAGAGATGAATTGAGTATTTATTGGATCCGTCGCGTCGGGACTGACGGGGCTCGAACCCGCAGCTTCCGCCTTGACAGGGCGGTGCTCTGACCAATTGAACTACAATCCCAGGGAAATAAGGTGTATAGCATACATATTCTTATGATTTCATTCAAATCATTTCTCGCCGTGTTGTAACATAGACGCGAGTTATATATTGATATTCATATGGATACGCATTTTAGTGAGAGCGACATGGATTACTAGTAATCCTTTCGTTATTGCCCAATCGATTGATAATCAATCTTTCAATGAAAAAAAAAAACTCTTTTTTTTTTCTTTACTCTTACTCTTTTCCTTAGACTTTATACTTACAGATCCTGATATGAATCTAGATTATTAGCAAGATCGGGATTTGTGGGAACAAAACAAATAAAAAGAAATAGAGCAAATAAATAGAAGTAGGGATATATCAGAAAGTTTTATTTTTTTATTCCTCCGTATCGGGCATTTCTGGAAAACAAATGGGTTATATCATTTCATGGTGGATCGGCGAATTATTGGGCCGAGCTGGATTTGAACCAGCGTAGACATATTGTCAACGGATTTACAGCCCGTCCCCATTAACCGCTCGGGCATCGACCCAGGAAGAATCAATTCTAGGCTTAGTGATAATCCACGGTCAACTTCCTTTCGTAGTACCCTACCCCCAGGGGAAGTCGAATCCCCGCTGCCTCCTTGAAAGAGAGATGTCCTGAACCACTAGACGATGGGGGCATGCTTGCCCGACCGCCATCATACTATGCTCATAGTATGAACAGTTTTTTGAAATTGTCAATATAATGTAATGGTATGACTAGATCCGACGGATCTTTTCGTCTTGCATGATTCCATAGAATTTTTGATTCGTCATTTATAATTTATATATATTCATGAGTCATTCATTCTAATCGCCATTCTGTATATAAATATATTATTCTATAAATTGATATTACTATATTTTATATTAATTAAATTTAATATAAAATAGGAAATATAATAAATATAAAATATGAAATATAATAATAAATATATAAATCAAATTATAAATAATGATAAATTTCTATTTCTATATATAAATAGAAAATAATACGAAGGGTAGGATCCTTTAAGGGAATGATTTGTCCGCCAGAAAAAGGGTTAAACCCCATTTCTTCCACTTTCATTCATTGATTCACTCATTGTTAAAATGAGATATGCCTATCTCTATCTCACACTAAGCCAGGAAATTAACAAACGATAAATCTGTAAAGAGGGGATTATCGAAAAAATTGTTTTTTCTCTAAGAATTTGGGTCAGGGGACAAGTAGAATCTATTCAGCACATGATTCGATGAAATGTCTTGGATCTATGTCGAGTTGGTGGGTACATGTATCAATCAAGTAAATTTCGTTCTGATAGGGGTCAATTCAATAAAAGAAAAGTAATTAGGGTCGGTCTTGAAAGAATTCATTGCATTGATATTTATCAAATCCAATATCAATAAACCATTCTTACCCTAGACTCGCCAGGTAAATCAAATTTCGCGTTCCTGTTCCTGAATGGACCACTAGCCACTACGAGTCTATTGCATGTACTTATGTATATAATATATGTATATAGATATATCTTATCCGCATAGTGACTCATTCAGGAATTGAATCAAACAGGCCCTTTTAACTCAACGGTAGAGTAACGCCATGGTAAGGCGTAAGTCATCGGTTCAAATCCGATAAGGGGCTTTAGATTTTTTCATAAAACTCCAGTCTTAGTATTCATATTTGAGCGGAGAATAGAGATGTTGTTGATATTTGTAATAAAAAAAAGTAACCAACTTTATAATTTAATTATAATAAGGTATTATTATTTATTTATTATTATTTATTATAATGAGTTATAGTATAGTAATTATAGTTTTAAAGTTGAACGTTTGTTTATAATAATGAATAATTATAATGAATAATGAGAATAATGATAAGTCGTCTATTGAATTGCCAAATATTCCTATTTTCCATTATTCCAATCAAATCCATTCTAAAGATTAGAAATCAACAAAAGAAAAAGTAAGTGGACCTGACCCATCGAATCATTACTATATCCACTATTCTGATATTAAAATTCAATGGAGATGAAATTGGAACAGTAGGTCTTTTTTTATTTCATTTCTTTGTACTCCGCAAGAATTTGTCGATATTTCCGATTAAATCTTCTTGTTACTAGATGTTCCATAGGAATAAATTGCTATTCCGTTTCTCCACAGAGAAACGTTTATTCCAAATCA